TTGCTTGTACCTACCCAATAATCTAATATGAATGATTCACTATTCACTCGATTTTCGGTTTTTTGATCATAATCATTATGTAGGAGAGATGGCCGAGTGGTTGAAGGCGTAGCATTGGAACTGCTATGTAGGCTTTTGCTTACCGAGGGTTCGAATCCCTCTCTCTCCTTACCTTCACTAATTTACCGATCTTACTAATCACAATAGATCAAATAGCAATGGATACGACTATTCCAACAGTTAGACCTTTCTTTGATATGGATTCTCTATTCCTAATGGCTGTGGTACGGAAAAGACTGTTAAAGAAAAGAGTAGACAAGGAATGAAAATATCCCTCTCGGTCTATGACACCTAAACGGAAGAAAAATCCGGATCAAACCCTTATTTATCTTAACCTTAGGTTAATTTACTTCGCCGAAAGGGAGCAAAATGGGGTCGAACCCTTATTCTTATTAGTCTTTTTTTTTTAGGTTTAAGTCTGACGAGAATAATATTCTACAACTAACAATTCATTTATTTTCAAAGCGACCCACTTACTATCTATTATTTGATTGACTAATCCTTTATATTGGAATGCTTGAAGAGTCAAATGGTTTGGCAATTCCTCATTAGGGGATGAATCGAGAGAATTTTGAATTAGAGCTTTAGATTTTTGTTCATCCCTCGCCGCAATAGTATCTCGGGGTTTGCAGCGATAACTTGGTATATCTACTATACGACCATTGACTAAAATATGTCTATGGTTAACTAATTGGCGAGCTCCCGGAATAGTCGGAGCCATACCCAACCGAAAAAGGATGTTATCCAAGCGCATTTCAAGCAATTGTAGTAAAACCTGACCTGTTGACCCCTTTGCCTTTCCGGCGATACGAACGTATTTAAGTAATTGTCGTTCTGTAAGACCATAATGAAAACGCAATTTTTGTTTTTCTTCTAGGCGAATACGATATTGGGATTTTTTCCCGGAACGCGATTGGTTTCTAAGATCACTTCCAGCTCTGGGCCTTTTATTAGTTAGCCCTGGTAAAGCCCCCAGGCGACGTATTTTTTTGAAACGAGGACCTCGGTAACGCGACATAAAGACTCCTTCTTCTTATTTATATTTAATTATTATTCTTATTGATGAAATTTCATTCTACAGAATAAATCTAAACTAAAAATGAACTAAATTCTAAATAAAGCCAAATTTACTTAAGTATTATTCTATTAAAGAATAATGAGATGAGTTGGATAAATATCCAGATCTTTATATTCTATATATAGAAAAAGAAAAGGATTCTTTTTATGAGATAGTTGGAAATTCCTATAACATAAAAAATAAATGGCTTTTGCGAAAAGAGGAAGACACTTTTTTTTCAATATTCTTTGATTTCAAAGATGCATTATCAATCATGTAAAACATCGAATAAAATAAATATAGAAAAGCCGACTATCGGAATCGAACCGATGACCATCGCATTACAAATGCGATGCTCTAACCTCTGAGCTAAGCAGGCTCACATAACATAAATTCGACATACATAAGAATTCACTCTCAGAATTTTGCTATTAACTATTTAAATTCTTGGCTATTCATATTCGCTATTATGATTATGAATATATTAATTAATAATTTAAAGATTAAAGAATAGAATATAGAATTTCAAATAATAATAACTGTTAAATATTATATTATAGAACATAACAATTAATGTAGCGATATATAATTTCAAATTTTTTATCACAATTAAATATTTTTTATTATTTTTAATAAAAAAAAAAAAAAAGAATCGACCGTTCAAGTATTCGAAATTTTTTGGGGAAAGGAGTGGAAGAAAGACAGATGTTTAGGGTATGTATCCACCTATATTGAATTGCGGATACAGAAATGATAAAATAGTTTTTGATTGGACCGAATATGAGCCTCCTATAGATATAGAGAAAGAAGATAGACAAGAAATCAAAGACAAAGAGGAGAAAACACTTTTTCGAGACAGGAATCGCCATCTATCTAATGAATTCAATTCAACTGTTCCGCTATAAATGAAAGAAAAAAGGGAACGAGATCACAATGAGATTTTCATCTCAAAAAGGGGGATATGGCGAAATCGGTAGACGCTACGGACTTAATTGGATTGAGCCTTGGTATGGAAACTTACTAAGTGATAACTTTCAAATTCAGAGAAACCCTGGAATTAATAAAAATGGGTAATCCTGAGCCAAATCACGTTTTCCGAAAACAAACAAAGGTTCAGAAAGCGAAAATAAAAAAGGATAGGTGCAGAGACTCGATGGAAGTTGTTCTAACGAATGGAGTTGATTGTCTTACATTGGTAGAGGAATCCTTCTATCGAAACTTCAGAAAAGATGAAGGATAAACCTGTATACATAATACAGAAGAATTGGTATGAATCGATTCCATATTGAAGAAAGAATCGAATATCCATTGATCAAACCATTCACTCCATAATCTGATAGATCTTTTGAAGAACTGATTAATCGGACGAGAATAAAGATAGAG